ATTCTTGCCCTGCATAAGCAAAGGCAAAGGACGGAGCTTGTCGATACTTGATTTATAGAATACATAGTTCTATAAAAGACTGTAAGTTGTTTTCTCAAAATCGGGTTCTGTTTGGGTTCTGGGTAGCGGCCCAAACAGATATACCAATAGGGATGAGGTAAGGCTTACTTATTAATTCCAGAACTACGAAAGTAAGAGGTCAGAAATCTTGGTATCCAAAGGTTCCTAAAGGACATTCCATTTTTGCTCCTAGGATTGAAGAAAAGATTATACGAAAGACTATCAAGACTTCCTAATTATCTTACACTACCTACACTAACGTAGGGTCTACTGACTCTGTCTGGAATTAGATTGGATAGACTGATGGGAAATCAATTTAGGAGTTGTGGAAAGGACTGAAGATACTTTGTATCCATACTTACGAGAGACTCCGAGTACTCAAACATTCAATCAGGATGGTTGGTCGGCTCTTATCTTATAGAATAACAGAGTCAAAGTAAAAAAAAAAAAAAAAAAATATACCATCAAGATAGATAACTATCTATTGGATACCTACATTTCCTATTTGATCTAAGCCTTACTGTCTTTCTTTCTGTGAAAGAATGGGGAGACATCACTACCATTATTACATACATTTTTTTTGTAATCTCCTTACACGACCAAAGAAATCTTTTTTTTTTTTTTTTTTTGCTTATGAAAGAAAGGTAACAAAACAAACAATAGGTCTTACTATTCCCACATGTTCCATTAGGAGCATTACTTTGCAATTTGCAAGGAAAAGGTGTGTGTATCATATTTTTACTTAATACTTCCCAATTCTACCAGAAATCCTATAAAGAATCTGTTACGAGTGGATTCATTGAATTGGTTCATCAATAGCCTTAAGTCAGAATCCTATTTTGACTCTGCGCCATTGATTCTACTATGATTATTGATCAATAATGGAATAATTCCTTCATAGAAATAGGAGATATAATTCACATGGATATAGTAAGTCTCGCTTGGGCTGCTTTAATGGTAGTCTTTACATTTTCCCTTTCACTCGTAGTATGGGGAAGGAGTGGACTCTAGGTATATTAATAATTGATTGAGTAATCGATTGAGTAATCGATTGAGTAATCGATTGAGTAATCGAATTGTATCAATTGTTTAATTGATCATTTTGCATTGATCGTTTTTCGAAGCTTTATTTTTAAAAAGCTTGTCTCTCTTTCAAAATTATACTGGAAAGACAATAATGAATAATAACCATTCGATCAAACAACGAATGATTCCTATAGTTTAGTTGTATTTCAAAACTCAAATCTACGCATGATAGGAAATTTTTTCCAACCGAATTCCTCCTAAATATTCTGTTTGGATAAACCTGTTCTTACCAGAATTATGGATATTACAACGAGAAAAAACCAATCCCTAGTTTTTTCTTTATTTGTTTCTCTCTTTCTTTACTTTCACTGTTCTAAGAACAAATCGTTCTGCTATTAGATTACGACGATACTTACTTTCTACTGGAAGTGACTAGTGGTTGTCCAAAGAGGTTCTACACATAATAAAATTAGATCTTTCTTCCGCTGAGTGATCCACCACATATCATACATTTAACATTTTAGACTCCTAGAGATTTTTTTATGCTTTTTTGACTCATCTCATGTCATGTTTAAGCATGAAAAATGGTCCGAGTCCCCTTTACTAATCTACTTCCTTTCAAAATCTGAAGAAGTTACCATAGAACTTCGTAAATGATCTGTTAATGGCTCAATCAATGACTTCTTGGGATGGGAAATCAAAAAAATTCCTTGGTTTTGTTTTCTTTTGCTATAGTATATTCCTATACTATTCTTCCTCTATTGATTCTTTTGATGGATCCCGGAACCTATATATAAAATTATAAGAAACCTAGGAATTAGAAGAATTGGCCTTCGATTATTTTGGGTTGATCGAAATCGAGTGGATGTAGCGAAAAAAAGAAATAGAATTAGACTGCTATTTCGATGTACTAGTCTACTATTTAGATTAGATGTACATCTAATACATCATATACATACATATTGTAAATTGATCTATATAAACCCTCCATTTAGATAAAGTCTATATCTGTATACAATACAACTTTATATGATAATATCATTGTATACAATATTAGATAATATAAAATACTCTAAAGTGTGGTAGAAAGGACTATATATAGTCCTTTCTACCACACTTTATGATTCCAACCAGATCATTTCATTTAAGACTTGGAATTTTCTTTTAATCCCTTTCTTTCATTTCTTCAATCATTGAAAAAAGGATTGATAAGAACTAATAATTCAGATTCAAATTAATCATTTTGACTGACTGTTTTTACGTAGATAATAAGTAAAAAAGCAGTAGGAACTAGAATGAACAGTGCAGTAGCAATAAATGCGAGAATATTGACTTCCATAATTTCATTATTTATTTATTTTTTTCTTCGCAATAACTCGGGATGTAATCCCATAGAGATGAGAAATTTAACTCCTGTAAATTCATTGGGATGAATTGATCCTGATGATACTGAATAGGATCAATATTATGAATAACAATATCTGATCTATCAAATCGATTCATCGTCGAGAATTGAATAGTATAACATGGGAAGATCCTTTATCCATACTAATTACGAAATGGGATTTTTTATTGGATCAGGAATCCCATTGGATTTTTCATCCTCTTCCACTTTTTCTTTTCTATAACCTACTGTCTTCCTTATCTTATACAACTCTCCTTCCTGTGTATTATACTTACAATTATGAGGTATTATATGACCGGTATTCTATGGGTCACACACAGACCCAAACGAGGTGAGATGGAAAAAAAGGGATTAAATAAAAAAGATCAAATATTCCAACAAATTTACTGAAAAGGGTCCTTGCTCGGTCTTTTCTTTTATTTTATTAGTATCCTCTTTCTTGTATTTATTTGTACTGGAATGCATACATCAAAAATGATGTCTGCAATTTGAATGAGAATGAGATAGATTGTTTACAATTAGTCATTGAGGATACACAAACAAAGTCAGAACTAGAAAAGGTGTGGTTTAACCTGAAAAGTACTCTGTCGGGGTAATTATGTTAAGTTCATTGTCCATCGTACAATAAATGAATACCATTTTTGTATGTACTCCCGGTAAAATAGGATCACTCTACTCCATTTCATTGATCAAGAACAATCGAAAAAGAAAGTAAGACGAGGATGGTATCTCTAAAAATACTGAATATAGTAATACCACCAATTGTACTAATGTACATATGATATGTCTCTCCTTTATCAATCGGGAGTAGTGGAAAGATTTGAAATTCCCGTATCCATATTTGTGTGATGATAAATGCGAAATAAAAAACAAAAGAAATAAGGATCCCCACTGGGGATTAGATCTTGCTTCCTGTCCCCCTTTTCCGTGAAAAGAGAGAGATAAATTGATAAATTCACCGGATCCTAGTTCGGGACTGACGGGGCTCGAACCCGCAGCTTCCGCCTTGACAGGGCGGTGCTCTGACCAATTGAACTACAATCCCAGCGAAGTGTATGGCATACATATTCTTAATCTTACATATTCTTAATGTAATCATAAGAACATTCTAGTCCTAGTCGTCGTATTGTAAGAAAGACAGGAATGATATACTGATATCATATCCACATATAATATGGGCTATAGTGAGAGTGACACAGATTACTAGTAACCAATAATTATTTTACGGCCAAAAGTGGATAATCAATCAGAAAAAAGAACTAAACTTTTTTGTTTGCTTTTCATGATACTTTACTTAATTAAGTAAAGTATCATGAATTAGATCCTTAGAAAGATCAGAAAGAGAAAAATAGGGATAGAGAAAAAAAATTGATTCTTTCTCTTTATTTCTACGGATTAGGCATTTCCATTTATGGAAGACAAATTGGTTATATCATATTCATGGAGCGGTGAATTATTGGGCCGAGCTGGATTTGAACCAGCGTAGACATATTGCCAACGAATTTACAGTCCGTCCCCATTAACCACTCGGGCATCGACCCAGGAAGAATTCATTCTAGGCTTATCGATAATCTATGATCAACTTCCTTTCATAGTACCCTACCCCCAGGGGAAGTCGAATCCCCGCTGCCTCCTTGAAAGAGAGATGTCCTGAACCACTAGACGATAGGGGCATATACGCCCGACCATCATCATACTATGATAATAGTATGAGCAGTTTTTTGGAATTGTCAATATAGTCTAATGGTATGACTAGATCCAAAAAATCTTTCCTACTTTCTTTTATGTTATGATTTTTTAGAATTTTTTTCAAAAATTCTAAATAATAATCTTATTTTGGAGTAAATCCAATTTATTGTTCCTGAATGAACTCCTATGCATATACGTATATATTATGTACATATAGTACATATATACATATATGCAGTAGACTCATAATGAAAAAAAAAAATGGCTAATTCATGAATTGAATAAAACGGCCCTTTTAACTCAGTGGTAGAGTAACGCCATGGTAAGGCGTAAGTCATCGGTTCAAATCTGATAAAGGGCTTTTTTTTCCACTAAACTCAAGTTTTAGCCTTCGTTTTTCAGCGGAAAATATCTCTATTATTTTTTCTAAAAAGAAAAGGATAACCACCATTATAACGAATTCTTATTATTCTGACTTTGAGTTAGGAAGTTGAACATTTATTGATTAGCAAAATGAATAATTGCACGTATTAGGAGTAGTCCACCTGTAGTGACATAGTAGTCCTCCTCATGTCTCATTATTCACAAATTTTTTGTCCTGGGACATAACAGAAATATTCTATAATACTCTATATATACAATTCCTATTATTAATCGACAAACCAAGGTGTTCTTATTTCTCCAATGTTCTTATAACACCCACTATCAAATTCTAAATAAAGAAAAAGTAAGTGGACCTGACCCATTGAATGATGACTATATCAGCTATTCTGATATTTAAATTCGATATAGATTAAATTGTATAAGCAGATTTATTTTT